CTAACATAATGCATGAAAGAATCCTTGAAGAAGGATCGAATGTCCCGAAAATCATTATCAAAAAAAACTTCAACAAGATGTTCTATTTTTACATAGAAATATATTCGCTCAAAAAAGACTCCAGAAGATGTTGACCGGAAATGAGAAGATTGATTACGGAGGAAAAGGAAGATGGATTCGTATTCACATGCATAAGAATTATATAGGAACAAGAATAATCTTGGATTTCCTTTTAAAAAAATGGAAATATGTTTTTGGGGAGTAATAAGACTATTCCAATTACAATACCCGTAGAAAAAGAAACGTAATAAATGCAAAGAAGAGGCATCCCTCACCCAGTAGCGAAGGGTTTGAGCCAAAATTTCAAAATGGGTGGGATAAGGTATTAGTACATCTGACGCATAATCTAAATGCGAAAATCGGTCCTCTAGAAAAGGAAATATTGAATGAATTGATCGTAAATTATGAGATTTTGCTATATGGTTCCTTTCTAAGGAAGATAATAGTCGTAGGGAAAATGGAATTTCCACAATGACCGCAAATCCCTCTGAGATAATTTGCGAATACAAATTATTATTGTGCCCAAAATTTTGATTTTGAATAGAACCATTAGCCGAAATAATCAAATGATTCTGTTGATACATTCGAGTAATTAACCGTTTCACAATTATTAAACTAGATTTATTGTCATAGCCGGCATTTTCGAACAAAATAGATCTATTTAAACCATGATTATTAGCAAGTGCATAAATATACTCCCGAAAAAGAAGGGGGTACAGGAAGTCGTGGTGCCGAGATCTATCTAGTTCTAAATATCCTTGAAATTCCTCCATAACAATTTTCGCATTGAACCAAAAATAAAGAAAATTTTAATTAATTATTAATTAAAGTAAGGGGTTTATTGGTTATCAAATGATACATAGTACGATATAGTCAAAACAAGGTATTATAGTAAGAAAAGAAAAAATACCTCGGAAATGGGTAGACTCGTCAATGGACTCCCTGTCCTCTTAGTTTTCTATTTGTTATGGGATAACAAGATGGATTCGAAATCCTTTATTTTTTCAACCCAATCGCTCTTTTGATTTTGGAAAAACTATCTTTATCAATATGCGGCTTCTTTTACACATTTTTGGCCAACCAAAAATGGGAAATGGCTAATAGTTAGGACTCATTAAAAAAAATGGATAATCATTCACTAATGGAAAACCCTTTCCCCGTACCGGGCACTAATCAATTTTTAACGTGTAATTAGATTGGGGAATCATTCAAATTAAGAACAGAAGCTCGTTGCTTTTTCTTTCCCTATAATTAATTGGGTTCGTAGGACTCTATCCATTTATTCATTCGACCCAACTCGAAATTTATTTCATTTTCTTTCTCACTAAGAATTCAAACAAGGTTTTGAACCGATCCAGTAAGAATGAAATATTCTCAGAATTTTCTATTGATACGACATGCTGTTTTTTCCATTCATTCCTTTCAGGATCAGTCGTGGTCTTACAAACTCTACCGGAGATAGAAACGAATCTGTTACTTCATACAAATGTGTAAAAGATGCTAGCCGCACTTAAAAGCCGAGTACTCTACCGTTGAGTTAGCAACCCTAATAAAAAAAATGAGAATGTGTGGGTACAACAATCGGAGTATAATAAAGGGATAAAATTGCACGGCACAATCAATCAAAATACTGAACTATCAAGAAATCTATCGAATACAAAATTTATAATAGATAGATTCTGAATCGAAAAACTAAAAAGAAATAGATCCGTTTATACATGATCGAATTATATTTGTTCGATACACTGTTGTCAATACGAATACTTAGAAAAAAAAGATATTTTTGTCATTATATAACATGGTATTCTATGGTAACAATAATAAATGAATAGAGTAAAAAAGGGGGGGTAGTATAGTAGAAAAAAATGATACAAAGCTATATATGAATCACCCCCCCTCTTCTCTCTCTTTTTTTTATTTCATTAATTGACTTTCGTTTGATTAAAATGAAATTCTGTAAAAACCCCCGCCCTCTTTAAAATATCATAAACAGTTTCTGTAGGTTGAGCGCCTTTTTCAAGAAAATATAGAATGCCGGGAATATTTAAATAGGTTTTCTTTTTTATCGGATCATAAAAACCCACTTTCCGAAGATCTCTTCCTTCTCTTCGAGATCGCGCATCAATTGCAACGATTCGATAAAGGGCTCATTGGGATAGATGTAGATGAACTATAACCCCCCCTAGAAACGTATACGAAGTTTTCTCCTCGTACGGCTCGAGAAATTGGAAGTTAGATCTATGTATAGAATTAGAATGTTAAATAGATCCATAACATCACCAAATCAATTAGAGGATTGTTTAATCCTTTTTTATTCCTCTTTATCAAAAAAATCGTTTGTATTCTCATAACTCAAGTTGGATAACTCTGAAATAGTTCAAAAGAAAAGCCTTAGGCATTTCTTTTTTTGAGTGGTCTCTAACCCCTTTTTTTTGTCTCGTTTAGAATATATTTGTATTCTTTATCCTTTATCTAGTTGTCGAGACAATTGAAAAACGGCATTTCCTTGTTCCAAAATACTTTTTCTTTGCCTGGAATCGTTGGGTTTAGACATTACTTCGGCGAATTTGAATCATTTCAAAATGACAGCAACATGCCCTTTTTTATGATTTCTTTCTATCAAAAAATCGTACGAACGGTCGATTCCCGCATGATACACTTTTGATCAAAAGAGTTTCACTAATTCCAACAAATTTTCCTTTTTTTATTTGAAACTTGCTCGAATTGGGTCCTTTCGATTTCTACTAGATCGAAAATTTACTTACGAAGTTGTTCCAACTTATTAATTGGCACTAACCATAGATCCTTGCCCCTGAGAAATGAATCAATACTTTCTGCTCGAGCTACATCATATACTGTTGACATTAAACCCCAACAAAAAACGGGGGCTCCAATGGAACAGAACAAAGGACGTCGAGCCAGGAGCACTTTCATTTCTATAGAATATAAAATGGTGGGTGTAAAAATCCACAACTGATTATGTCTGTCAAGTCGCACGTTGCTTTTTACCACATCGTTTCAAACGAAGTTTTACCATAACATTTCTCTAGTTTGGGACTGATATGTAATTGATTCAATTATGGAATCATGAATAGTCACTTGTTCGATCGTTTCATAGAAATCTATATTTTTTCTTCTTTTATATGAATTGGTGCTTTCTAAAGTAAAGAAATCTTATCAAGAATGAAATTTCAATGCATTTTTTATTTTATTGAATAATGCAATATTTTGATTTTCTTTATTAATTTATACATAATTTATAAATATTACGAATAAAAGTGCTTTTTATTAAATCTACATTCCGCCTTCAAGTAACCTAATAGGATACATTCAACAATCTCAGACTTCTTCGAGTATCAAATAGTCAGAAGAAACGATTCAAATAGTTATTTAATTGAAAATCCCTTCCTCAGACCAATATCACTATTTGAATAAAGTTTTACTAAGGATCGCATTTGATCATCATAAAAAAATCCACGATTAAAAAAATATAGATTGAAAAATATAATTTCTTTTTTTTTCATAGAGTGGGCGTGTATAAAAGGGGGTTGATGGAAAGGAAGATTTAGGCTTTCATTTTATGCTGAAAACGAGGTTCAAAGAAAATACATGTGTTACATATGTAACTTGATGATTTGTTAATCAGATTTCTACAGACACAGCTATTGAAATTGATATCTTACATTGTTGATTAACTCTTATTATCATAGGGACATAGTTCGAAAAAACTAACTAGAATATGAATATTCTAAGGGAATGGATATACCATGAAGGGTACATTCAACCCCTTTATTTTTATTTTTTTACTTTAACTTTATTTCAAATTCTTGTGTTGTGATCTATGTTCCTACCTTACTTAGATCATAACTCGACATAGCTCCATCCGTATGTATTTGAACTCAATTTGTGAAAAAGATCTGATTCAGAGAAAAATGAAATGATTAAAAATCAGAAACAAGAATCACACTCTATCCATTCAATATTCTATTTTTAAAGAGAAATTAGTTCAAAAAGACAATCTTTCATTTCATTATTCTAATAATGTCTATTTATATAGAAATAATAGGGATTTCCTGGGACGGAAGGATTCGAACCTCCGAATACCGGGACCAAAACCCGTTGCCTTACCACTTGGCCACGCCCCATTTAGATTTCTGTTCGATACTACTAAAGACTAATATTGTATTGGTTATTCGTCAATTCCAGTCCAAATATCTATGGACTCTATTGTTCCTGGGATTTTGACACGTGTAGATATAGAATTCTCTATAGAAGAAAACTTAATTTATTGATCATTACATATAATTCAATTAAGATATTATATGAAAGGACGATTTCTTCAATTCGCAAAAGAAAATAGAAATATTTTTGATTGGGCGAGTTCAAGTTCAAAAAAAAAAACAAGGATTTTTTGATCTACCCTACTTTCGTCATTTTTACCGTATACCAATTATCAATAATAATATATTTATATTATTATATTAACTCAATCAAAATAGAATTATCTCCAAGTCCAATAAAAAAAAAATGTTTGTTATGCTTAATATCTTTAGTTTGATCTGTATCTGTCTTAATTCCGCCCTTTATTCGAGTAGTTTTTTCTTAGCCAAATTGCCTGAGGCCTACGCTTTTTTGAACCCAATCGTAGATTTTATGCCAGTAATACCCGTTCTCTTTTTTCTATTAGCCTTTGTTTGGCAAGCCGCTGTAAGTTTTCGATGAAATTTTTAATACTGCCCTAGACATGATTTATTGGCGAAAAAAATTCTAACAATGGATAAGATCAGATAAGTCTTACAGTATAGTATGAACTCTCGATTTAACTAATTCTTAGATAGCTTAGATAAATCTGAATCACCCCATTTCCTCGTTCTGATTCCTTTTCATTTATTGGTGTCAAAATAGGATATGTGGTATAAAAATGGAGAATCTATTCTCTT